ATACGGATTCGAACCGTAGACCTTCTCGGTAAAACAGATCAAACGGATTATTATCGAAATGATTCGAACTGTTTCAAAGACCCAACATGCATTTTTTTGCATTGGGCTCTTTCATCAACTGATGTAAAGATCAGTTAGTCCACCATAGTTTTTCTTTACGGAAAGATAATGAGATGGCTCCCTGTGCTCTGATTGATTATTTGTATTATGATCTATCTAGGAGCAATACCAAAGTGTTTCAAAGGAGGATTACCTTGACTTAGGTCTGCCTCCGGCCTAAATTAAATCAACCTAAGTGAAATGGAGTCTCTATCGTTCCGCTGCAAGAGTTGACTATGAGACTTCATACACCTTAAAGTTCATAGAACGAAAAGAAGTTTTTTGGAGGCCCTTATCCTCATTACGCCTAGCATTTAGTGGGCTGGATATTTACCTTATCAACTAGCAAATCAATAAGGGTTCTATTTGATTAGGCACCTGAATTGGCACCTGAATCGGACTGAACCGACTGTTTGTCAGGCTACTGTTCTCCTATTCTCTCGAATCTATGAAGTAAGACATTGATTTTGCAATAAGATCAATTATGTTCATTGCATAATAAGCTCCCTTGAAAAGCATTGGCGCACGTGTAAGCGAGTTGCTCTACCGAACTGAGCTATAGCCCTTGTCAGAGATATCTTAACATATAGATAATTTCTTGTCAAGATGAATATTCTCTAATGCCAGAGGATATCCCTTTGATCTGTTTACTATATAACATACCAATAACGGAGCAGTATTGCTTATAAAAAGGATTCGATCTATAATCGATCGAAGTAATGGGTCTTCCTTTGTGGTGATAAATTGCCTACTTAACTCAGTGGTTAGAGTATTGCTTTCATACGGCGGGAGTCATTGGTTCAAATCCAATAGTAGGTAGGTAGGTAGAAAAATTACTAGATAGCATTGGACTTACTTCGCTTCGCTATCTAATAACTTTTTCTACCCCTCTTCCCTTTTTCTTTGTATCAACTAAACCATTGGATTGTATTCAATTGGATGGGGGAATCCAATTGATAGCCTCGACTCGTATCCTAGCTCGTCTGAGAGCTAGCTTCGCTTCAACCAACTCTTTCGTACCCTCAGCTCTACTCAAGTTAGCTTCGGCTATTTCAAGTGCCTGTTGAGCTTCTTCCGGATCAATGTCACTACCCAGTTCCGCATCATTTCCTAAAATGATGATCTCATTATTAACTATTCTCGCAAAACCGCTCCACAGAACCGCCGTTAACCATTGGTCGTTGAGGAGGCGTATTCTCAAAGGACCCATATCTACAGCTGTGTTAATGGGGGCGTGGTTTGGTAATACGCCAATTTGGCCACTATTAGTAGATAAAATGATTTCTTTCACTTCACAATCCCAAATAATTCGCTTAGGAGTTAGTACATAAAGATTTAATTTCATTTCTTCAATTTGTTCTCCTCTTCTAAGTTTATAGCTTTCGTGCTAGCTTCATCGATGTTACCCACCAAATAAAAAGCTTGTTCGGGTAGGCCGTCTAATTCTCCGGAAAGGATTAGTTGAAATCCCCTAATTGTTTCTGCAAGACCAACATACTTTCCTGCAGAACCGGTAAAAACTTCTGCCACAAAGAACGGTTGTGATAAGAAACGTTCAATTTTTCGTGCTCTTGCTACAGTTAAACGATCCTCCTCTGATAATTCATCCAACCCAAGAATTGCGATAATGTCCTGAAGTTCTTTGTAACGTTGTAAAGTTTCCTTAACTCTTTGCGCAGTTTCATAATGTTCGTTGCCAACGATCCGAGGCTGTAACATAGTTGAGGTTGAATCTAAAGGATCTACTGCTGGATAAATACCCTTGGAAGCTAATCCTCTGGAAAGTACGGTAGTAGCATCCAAATGTGCAAATGTTGTGGCAGGAGCAGGGTCGGTCAAATCGTCCGCAGGTACATAAACTGCTTGGATCGAAGTTATGGATCCCTTTTTTGTAGAAGCAATTCTTTCTTGCAAAGAACCCATTTCTGTACTAAGAGTAGGTTGATAACCCACTGCGGAGGGCATTCTCCCTAATAAGGCGGATACCTCCGATCCTGCTTGAACAAAACGAAAGATATTATCGATGAATAGAAGCACGTCTTGCTTATTAACATCTCGGAAATATTCTGCCATAGTTAGGGCAGTTAAACCAACTCTCATACGAGCTCCCGGCGGTTCATTCATTTGACCATAGACTAGAGCTACCTTTGATTCCTCCAAATTTTTTTCATTAATTACTCCGGATTCCTTCATTTCCATATAAAGATCATTTCCTTCACGAGTCCGTTCCCCTACTCCGCCAAATACGGATACGCCTCCATGAGCTTTAGCAATGTTGTTGATTAATTCCATGATGAGTACTGTTTTACCTACTCCAGCCCCCCCAAATAGTCCTATTTTTCCTCCACGTCGATAAGGAGCTAAAAGATCGACCACCTTAATACCTGTTTCAAAGATGGATAATTTCGTATCTAGCTCGATAAAGGCAGGCGCAGATCTATGAATAGGGAATGTTGCATTAATATCTACAGGACCCAAATTGTCAATAGGTTCCCCAAGAACGTTGAAAATTCGTCCGAGAGTAGCTCCACCGACTGGAACACTGAGAGGAGCTCCCGTGTCAATCACTTCCAATCCTCTCATCAACCCGTCTGTAGCACTCATAGCTACAGCTCTAACTCGATTATTTCCTAATAATTGTTGTACCTCACAAGTCACATTAATTTGCTTACCGGCAGTGTCTCTACTCTTGACTACCAAAGCGTTATAAATATAAGGTAACTTGCCCGGGGGAAAAGTGATATCCAGCACGGGTCCAATAATTTGATCGATACGCCCTATGCTTTTTTCTTCAATTGTGGAAACCCCGGGACGAGAAGTAGTAGGATTGGTTCTCATAATTATCACATAATTTTCAAAAAAAAAAGGAATTTGTCGAATTTTTTCTTGTTGAATAATGCCAAATCAAATCCAAAAAAATAGCCAAAAATCCAAAAGTCAAAAGGAAATGAATTAGTTAATTCAATAAGAGAGAAAGGGGGACGAGGACTTGATTTCGTTGCCCAAGCGAATCCCATTCAATCGTTTACTCATGGAATGAGTCCGTTGGAAAGTTCAATCAATCTTTTTTTTCATATACATTTCGCCTTTTGTGGAGGATCTGTCCCTACTCTACTTTCCTATCTAGGACTTCGATATACAAAATATATACTACTGTGAAGCATAGATTGCTGTCAACAGAGAATTTTCTTAGTATTTAGGTATTTACATTCAAAATAAGAAAGGGGCCTATTAAGAACTTGTAAAATAAGGATTAGGGATTGATTTGGGTTGCGCTATATCTATCAAAGAGTATACAATAATGATGGATTTGGTGAATCAAATCCATGGTTTAATAACGAACCATGTTAACTTACCATAACAACAACTCAATTCCTATCGAATTCCTATAGTAGAATTCCTATAGGATAGAACATACACAGGGTGTACGCATTATATATGAATGAAACATATTCATTAACTTAAGCATGCCCTCCATTTTCTTTAATGAGTTGATATTAATTGAATACCCTTTTTGTTTTAAAAGATTTTTGCAAAGGTTTCATTTACGCCTAATCCATATCGAGTAGACCCTGTCGTTGTGAGAATTCTTAATTCATGAGTTGTAGGGAGGGACTTATGTCACCACAAACAGAAACTAAAGCAAGTGTTGGATTTAAAGCTGGTGTTAAGGATTATAAATTGACTTATTACACCCCGGAGTATGAAACCAAGGATACTGATATCTTGGCAGCATTCCGAGTAACTCCTCAGCCCGGGGTTCCGCCCGAAGAAGCAGGGGCTGCAGTAGCTGCCGAATCTTCTACTGGTACATGGACAACTGTTTGGACTGATGGACTTACCAGTCTTGATCGTTACAAAGGGCGATGCTATCACATCGAGCCCGTTGTTGGGGAGGAAAATCAATTTATCGCTTATGTAGCTTATCCATTAGACCTATTTGAAGAGGGTTCTGTTACTAACATGTTTACTTCCATTGTGGGTAACGTATTTGGTTTCAAAGCCCTACGCGCTCTACGTCTGGAGGATCTGCGAATTCCCCCTACTTATTCAAAAACTTTCCAAGGTCCGCCTCATGGTATCCAAGTTGAAAGGGATAAGTTGAACAAGTACGGCCGTCCTTTTTTGGGATGTACTATTAAACCAAAATTGGGATTATCCGCAAAAAATTACGGTAGAGCGTGTTATGAGTGTCTACGCGGTGGACTTGATTTTACCAAAGATGATGAAAACGTAAACTCACAACCATTTATGCGCTGGAGGGACCGTTTTGTCTTTTGTGCCGAAGCAATTTATAAATCACAGGCCGAAACCGGTGAAATCAAGGGGCATTACTTGAATGCGACTGCAGGTACATGCGAAGAAATGATGAAGAGAGCTATATTTGCGAGGGAATTAGGGGTTCCTATTGTAATGCATGACTACTTAACTGGGGGATTCACCGCAAATACTACTTTGGCTCATTATTGCCGCGACAATGGCCTACTTCTTCACATTCACCGGGCAATGCATGCAGTTATTGATAGACAGAAAAATCATGGTATGCATTTTCGTGTATTAGCTAAAGCATTGCGTATGTCTGGGGGAGATCATGTCCACGCCGGTACAGTAGTAGGTAAGTTAGAAGGGGAACGCGAAATGACTTTAGGTTTTGTTGATTTATTGCGCGATGATTTTATTGAAAAAGATCGTGCTCGCGGTATCTTTTTCACTCAGGACTGGGTATCTATGCCAGGTGTTATACCGGTGGCTTCAGGGGGTATTCATGTTTGGCATATGCCAGCTCTGACCGAAATCTTTGGAGATGATTCCGTATTACAATTTGGTGGAGGAACTTTAGGACATCCTTGGGGAAATGCACCTGGTGCAGTAGCTAATCGGGTGGCTTTAGAAGCTTGTGTACAAGCTCGTAACGAAGGGCGCGATCTTGCTCGTGAAGGTAATGAAATTATCCGAGCAGCTTGCAAATGGAGTCCTGAACTAGCCGCAGCTTGTGAAATATGGAAGGCGATCAAATTTGAGTTCGAGCCGGTAGATACTATAGATAAGTAGATAAAACTAGATATAAAGAAGGTCTAAATAAAAAAGAAGCGAAATAGAAAGAGAAAAAAGCAGTTACGAAATGCAGTAATTCTTCTTTATTCTTCTAATTGATTGCAATTAAACTCGGCTCAATCTTAAAAAAAAGATTGAGCCGAATAAAAATAGATCTTGATACGATCATGAGACTTGACAAATCGAGATTCCTCTACAGAAAAAGTCTTTATTTATTGGGAAAGAATCAATGAAAAAAGATTAGGAATCGCAATGCTACTATACGCGTCCGGAGGAGTATTCGGAATAATATTCTTCTATAATCCATTCTTGTGTCTTGCGCGGGGTCTTACTAACAGGACTTCGCTGCACGGGACGGGTTTTCGTCGAAAAGCTAACTCCACCCGGCATTTTCATACCCTTTGGGTGGTATATCGCCTTAAAAAGTCTAAGGGGGTAGTATGAGATCTGTAGTAGGTAAGAGAATTTGCCCTTTGATTTTGATTGAGTATGCTATTTTTCCGCCTTTACCGCGCATTATTGTATGAGCTTCTAGAGGATAGAGGAGCACGTATGCAGGAAGGAAATTACAGCTTAATAAAAAAGTCTAAAAAAGCTTCAACTTTACGGCACTATCAATCAACTAAAAAGCCCTATGTATGAATCCTTACAACCGGTGGGATAGGATAAGAGCGAGTTTCGGTATACTGGGGTTGGGGGATATCCTTATTTCAAAACCTGACGCGCATCTTGCGTTTGTGGGGGTCCGAGAGTGGTTGAAGAAGTATTGCATGTGGAAGTAGGTAGACGAAACTGATTTAGGATTCGAAATGGGCGCATTCGACTAAAAGTCGTACTGAGACCTTTTTTAAAGGGTATTCTGAAAGAGGTATTTCATTTTCACAATCGCTTTCTTTTGAATCCAATTTCAAGTTCGATTAGAAGGATAGAAAGGCCATGAGGACGGGAAAAGAAAAATCAAATCTTTTTAATCTCCTTTTTTGCAATTTTCTTATTATCCATTCCATTCATTTTTTTTTATAGAATACTAAAGTATTCTATAGTATTCGAATAGATAGAAATAGTAAATTTGAATTGAGACACCTATTCTATGACGGATTTTAACTTACCTTCTATTTTCGTGCCTTTAGTAGGCTTAGTATTTCCGGCAATTGCAATGGCTTCTTTATTTCTTTATGTGCAGAAAAATAAGATTGTCTAGAACCGATGGGGCCGAATTTTCTCAATGTATTTCCACGCAGGATCATAATACAGATATTTTTTAGTGTAAGTAATATAATATGGTAGGGTATGTGGCTCTTTCTACACACAAATGAAAAACGGCTATGGATGCGGATATAGGCTACGAGCATAAATGCATGCATATGCGGAGCCGGGTATAGCAAGTTTTATTTTAAGTAGATCAACAGATATTTTTTGAATAGAAAGTCAATGTATCTAACCAATTATTTCACAGGAGTACTAGTTACTGAAGGCGATTTCAGAATCAAAAAAAGTAAAGTCAAAATCATTTTGCTTTTTCTCTCAATTTCAATCGACCGCTGCTGGATTTAGTATATCTAATATGAATTGGCGATCAGAACACATATGGATAGAACTTCTAAAAGGTTCTCGAAAAAGAGGTAATTTTTTCTGGGCCTGTATTCTTTTTCTAGGTTCACTAGGATTTTTATCGGTTGGGGCTTCCAGTTATCTTGGTAAGAATATGATATCTGTACTTCCATCTCAACAAATTCTTTTTTTTCCACAGGGGGTCGTGATGTCTTTCTACGGAATCGCGGGCCTATTCATTAGCTCCTACTTGTGGTGCACTATTTTGTGGAATGTAGGCAGTGGTTATGACCGATTCGATAGAAAAGAGGGAATAGTGTGCATTTTTCGTTGGGGATTCCCTGGAATAAAACGTCGCGTCTTCCTTCGATTCCTTATGCGGGATATCCAATCAATTAGAATTCAGGTTAAAGAGGGTCTTTATCCTCGTCGTATCCTTTATATGGAAATCCGGGGCCAGGGGGTCATTCCCTTGACTCGTACTGATGAGAAGTTTTTTACTCCACGAGAAATTGAACAAAAAGCTGCCGAATTGGCCTATTTCTTGCGCGTACCAATTGAAGTATTTTGAATACCGATTTAATTTTTTTGAATTTTTGAAATGAATTGAATGAATTGGATTCGTTATTGTATTGAGACGTGTGCTCTTCCTATCTAAAGAAAGGAACAAACGAGGATAAGAGAAAATTGCTTCTAATTTGTTTTGTCCAAGTGAGATATATGGCATAATATTCTTCCATTTTCATCTGAAAGTGTTTGTCTATTCCACTCCATCTAGATCTAAGAAAGAACCCAATGCAATGAAATTCCACTAGTATACAAAAAAGAGGAATAGATACAAGGTCTCAAACCTTGTTATAGAATTTTTGCTTCAAATAAAAAGAAATATCATATAGAGTCAGCGAATGAAATAGAGTCAGCGAATGAAGCAGATTCATTAACAACTCAAAAATGAAAAAAAAGAAAGCATTGCCTTCTTTCCTATATCTTGTATTTATCGTACTTTTGCCCTGGGGAGTCTCTTTCTCTTTTAACAAATGTCTGGAACTTTGGATTAAGAATTGGTGGAATACCAGGCAATCTGAAACTCTCTTAACTGATATTCAAGAGAAAAAGGTTCTAGAAAGATTCATAGAATTAGAAGAACTTTTTCTCTTGGACGAAATGATAAAAGAGAAACCGAAGACACATGTACAAAAACCTCCTATAGGAATACACAAGGAAATAATACAATTGGTCAAAATAGATAATGAGGATCATCTCCATATCATTTTGCATTTCTCGACAAATATAATCTGTTTGGCTATTCTAAGTGGTTCTTTTTTTCTGGGTAAAGAGGAACTTGTCATTTTGAATTATTGGGTTTATGAATTCTTCTATAACTTAAATGACCAATAAAACTTTTTTGATTCTTTTAGTTACTGATTTTTTTGTTGGATTTCACTCCACCCGCGGTTGGGAACTACTAATTCGTTGGGTCTACAACGATCTTGGATGGGCTCCTAATGAGATCGGAAGAGCACACGTCGCTTGAAAAAAAAAAACTTTGCCTTTTTCTTTCTTCCTGATATAATCAAATTAGCATCTTTCTTCCTTTAGAAAGAAAGCCCTTTTCCATTTTAGCAAAATTCTTTCTATTTCTACCTGCTCAAGGTATTCATCATTCCAGTACAACTGTTGCAGTAGAATGACAACAGACTCGTGTATAGGGAACTAGATTAGCTTAGCTACCTATCTAATTTATTGTAGAAATTCTGGGATCTGCGATTGGATATGGAAAATAGAAATACTTTTTCTTGGGTAAAGGAACAGATGATTCGATCGATTTCTGTATCGATCATGATATACGTAATAACTCGGACATCTATTTCAAATGCATATCCCATTTTTGCGCAGCAGGGTTATGAAAACCCACGAGAAGCAACCGGACGAATTGTATGTGCCAATTGCCATTTAGCTAATAAGCCCGTGGATATTGAAGTTCCCCAAACTGTGCTTCCCGATACTGTATTTGAAGCAGTTCTTCGAATTCCTTATGATATGCAACTGAAACAAGTTCTTGGTAATGGGAAAAAGGGAGGGTTAAATGTGGGTGCTGTTCTTATTTTGCCCGAGGGATTCGAATTAGCGCCGCCCGACCGTATTTCTCCTGAGTTGAAAGAAAAGATAGGAAATCTTTCTTTTCAGAGTTATCGTCCCGATAAAAAAAATATTCTTGTGATAGGCCCTGTTCCCGGTAAGAAATATAGTGAAATCGTCTTTCCCATTCTTTCCCCCGATCCTGCTACGAAGAAAGACGTTCATTTCTTAAAATATCCCATATATGTAGGGGGAAACCGAGGAAGGGGACAGATCTATCCTGATGGTAGCAAGAGTAACAATACGGTCTATAATGCTACGTCAACAGGTATAGTAAGAAAAATACTACGTAAAGAAAAGGGGGGATATGAAATATCCATAGTCGATGCATCGGATGGACGCCAAGTGATTGATATTATACCTTCCGGGCCAGAACTTCTTGTTTCAGAAGGGGAATCGATCAAGCTTGATCAACCATTAACAAGCAATCCTAATGTGGGAGGGTTTGGTCAGGGGGATGCAGAAATCGTGCTTCAGGATCCATTACGCGTCCAAGGCCTTTTGTTCTTCTTCGCATCTGTTATTTTGGCACAAGTTTTTTTGGTTCTCAAAAAGAAACAGTTTGAAAAGGTTCAATTGTACGAAATGAATTTCTAGGTCCCGGCTTACCATCAAGTTGGTAAAAAGCCGCGATTTATTGGCGATTGCTAGAATTATCTATGATCCATTTTGGAAATCCTTTTTTTGTTTAAACTGTTTTTTGTTTGCGAGATGCCTGGAATTCCTTATTTCTATCTCATGCAAAAGAAGAGAATTCAAGGCAAAGGCGAGAACAATAAAAGGATTTCCTCCTTTTAGGAGGGATTGCTGGTCTTCTTAATCCTCTATTGGGCACAAGAAAAAGGCTTTTTTGCCTTTTTCTTGTGTCGATTCTTCTTGTATCAAAATTCAGAATCATTTTTCTTCCTATTCGTCAAAGATTACTATTTCTTCTTTTCTTTATTCGGGTCTGTCTCTTGGACCTCTTTTGCTTAGGTTCAGGCGAGGTAGTGGACAAACAGAGGGAAAGAAAATATGGCGGGGGACAAATACTTCGAACTTACAGAATTTTTGCAAAAAAACGTATACTCTTCTATTGAAGGGTGGTTTTTCTTTTTCGTCTAGTTGAGTAGTTTTGATTAAGGTTTTATTAGTTTATTACTCTAAACTAAATCAA